ATCTTGCGCGACCGGTCCGCCAGAAAAACTCAAAAGAGAAAGAAGTCTCGTTAATCTCCTCATGCTCGTTCCAAGTTCGAAGTACCGTTTGGCCAAAGAAAAACCCGCTTCCTGACACGATTGCCTCTTTATATAGATAGATATAGGATCTATGGGGTTATTACTTAGAAGTCTATTTTGTACAAGATCCCCTCCTATCTGAGAGAAAAGGGTCCCATGATCCCGAGCCGGTCTTATCTTGGCTCGCAAACCCCAAGTTTGTCTATGAAGAGCTAATCTAATTGTATTAGTTTCTATAATGGATTTCTTATGTGGAATACTAATGGATAGGGCCCCGTTGCTAAGTGCTACAAGATCTAATGCACTGGAACTCGTGGTTATGGACCCGAATCCTTTAGTATGGAACATTGTCTTTTCCAAGTAAAAACCCCTAGTATATGAAAGAATGAAAAGGTGCTTTCGTTCTTGTGGAATAAGAAGCCCTCGTACCTTAATGAAAGGAAAATAGGAATTTTTCGTTAGGTATTTGACCAAATAGGATCGTCCAGTTCCTATAGAACCTATCACTAAAATACCCGATAGGGCTAAGCGGAACGAAAAGGGTTTTCCATGAGATGGTAAATGAAAACGATTAGCCCCACACGAGGTTTGGGAATAAGTGATTGTCTGATAATGAGCAAGGAATATACGTCTTTCTGCTAAAGAGGATCTATTAAACTCATAATTCATTAGATCCTTGTTAGCAATGTCAAGTAGGTATCATAAGTAAATGGATCCCGGTTGTTCAATCCTTTGATAACCAAGGTCCTTCTTTGCTAAAGAGAAATGATCACTATGAGTCAGACTCAATAGAATTGGATCCATTCCAAATAGCGAGAATTAGGATTCTTGATCCCTCTCAATCTCTCTTTCAATTCGAGGATCCAGAGAGGTGTTTTCATAGTCATCTCCGAATATTTGCCATCTCCGAATATTTTGATTTCATTTTTCTATGATATGTCTTTCTATATGAAAATTGGTTATTTACGATGTACGATGATCCCTGTTAAGCATCCATGGCTGAATGGTTAAAGCGCCCAACTCATAATTGGTAAATTTGCGGGTTCAATTCCTGCTGGATGCACGCGAACGGGAACGTTCCATAAGTCTATTGGAACTGGCTCTCTATCCATGGAATCTCATCCATCATCCATACATAACGAATTGGTATGGTATATTCATACCATAACATAAGAACAATAAGAACTCGAATTCTTATCGATACTGGAACTCAGAGCATAGGAGGGAAAGTCGATTTATGGATGGAATCAAATACGCAGTATTTACAGAAAAAAGTCTTCGTTTATTGGGAAAGAATCAATATACTTTTAATGTCGAATCGGGATTCACTAAGACAGAAATAAAGCATTGGGTCGAGCTCTTCTTTGGTGTTAAGGTAGTAGCTGTGAATAGCCATCGACTACCCGGAAAGGGTAGAAGAATGGGACCTATTCTGGGACATACAATGCATTACAGACGTATGATCATTACCCTTCAACCGGGTTATTCTATTCCACTTCTAGATAGAGAAAAGAACTAAAGGAGAATACTTAATAATACGGCGAAACATTTATACAAAACACCTATCCCGAGCACACGCAAGGGAACCGTAGACAGGCAAGTGAAATCCAATCCACGAAATAAATTGATCCATGGACGGCACCGTTGTAGTAAAGGTCGTAATGCCAGAGGAATCATTACCGCAAGGCATAGAGGGGGAGGTCATAAGCGCCTATACCGTAAAATCGATTTTCGACGGAATCAAAAAGACATATCTGGTAGAATCGTAACCATAGAATACGACCCTAATCGAAATGCATACATTTGTCTCATACACTATGGGGATGGTGAGAAGAGATATATTTTACATCCCAGAGGGGCTATAATTGGAGATACTATTGTTTCTGGTACAAAAGTTCCTATATCAATGGGAAATGCCCTACCTTTGAGTGCGGTTTGAACTATTGATTTACGTAATTGGAAGTAACCAATTAGGTTTACGACGAAACCTAGAAATCGATCACTGATCCAATTTGACTACCTCTACGGGATAGACCTCAACAGAAAACTGTTGAGTAACGGCAGCAAGTGATTGAGTTCAGTAGTTCCTCATAGAAAATTATTGACTCTAGAGATATGGTAATATGGAGAAGACAAAATTGTTTGAAGCACGCACAGAACCGGAAGCGCCCCTTGTTTCAAAGAGAGGAGGACGGGTTATTCACATTTAATTTGATGGTCAGAGGCGAATTGAAAGCTAAGCAGTGGTAATTAAGACCCCCGGGTGAAAATAGGGATGTCTCCTACGTTACCCATAATATGTGGAAGTATCGACGTAATTTCATAGAGTCATTCGATCTGAATGCTACATGAAGAACATAAGCCAGATGACGGAACGCGGAGACCTAGGATGTAGAAGATCATAACATGAGCGATTCGGCAGATTTGGATTCCTTTTCTATATATCCACTCATGTGGTACTTCATCATACGATTCATATAAGATCCATCTGTCTAGAGATCGTCATATACATCTAGAAAGCCGTATGCTTTGGAAGAAGCTTGTACAGTTTGGGAAGGGGTTTTTTGAGAAAAAAGAAGAATCTACTTCAACCGATATGCCCTTAGGCACGGCCATACATAACATAGAAATCACACGTGGAAGGGGTGGGCAATTAGCTAGAGCAGCAGGTGCTGTAGCGAAACTGATTGCAAAAGAGGGTAAATTGGCCACTTTAAGATTACCATCTGGGGAGGTCCGTTTGGTATCCCAAAACTGCTTAGCAACAGTCGGACAAGTGGGTAATGTTGGGGTGAACCAAAAAAGTTTGGGTAGAGCCGGATCTAAGTGTTGGCTAGGTAAACGCCCCGTAGTAAGAGGGGTAGTTATGAACCCTGTGGACCACCCCCATGGGGGCGGTGAAGGGAAAGCCCCCATTGGTAGAAAAAAACCCACAACCCCTTGGGGTTATCCTGCGCTTGGAAGAAGAACTAGGAAAAGGAAAAAATATAGTGATAGTTTTATTCTTCGTCGCCGTAAGTAAATACGTAACTAGGAATATGGAAAATTGCATTGCAATAATGCGATGGGCGAACGACGGGAATTGAACCCGCGCATGGTGGATTCACAATCCACTGCCTTGATCCACTTGGCTACATCCGCCCCTTATCCAGCTAAAGGATTTTCTCTTTTTTCCACTCATCATTATTCTATTTATTCTGACCTCCATACCTCGATCGAGATAGTGGACATAGGATGCCACTCTTTAAAATGAAAAAAAGGAGTAATCAGCTGTGACACGAAAAAAAACGAATCCTTTTGTAGCTCGTCATTTATTGAAAAAAATCGAAAAGGTCAATATGAAGGAGGAGAAAGAAACAATAGTAACGTGGTCCCGGGCATCTAGCATTCTACCCGCAATGGTTGGCCATACAATCGCGATTCATAATGGAAAGGAACATATACCTATTTACATAACAAATCCTATGGTAGGTCGCAAATTGGGGGAATTCGTGCCTACTCGACATTTCACGAGTTATGAAAGTGCAAGAAAGGATACTAAATCTCGTCGTTAACTGAATTCAGAATAGAAAGATTCAGAATAAACAAAATTTATAGAATTCAAATAAAGTAAAGGTAGGCGGGGAATAACCTTATTTATGACAAGTTTCAAATTGGTAAAGTATACCCCTAGGATAAAGAAGAAAAGGAACGGGCTACGGAAACTCGCAAGAAAAGTTCCAACAGATCGTCTCCTTAAGTTCGAACGGGTTTTCAAAGCACAAAAACGCATACATATGTCCGTTTTTAAAGCACAAAGAGTTCTTGATGAGATTCGCTGGCGTTACTACGAGGAAACCGTTATGATATTGAACCTCATGCCTTATCGAGCATCTTATCCTATCTTAAAGTTGGTTTATTCGGCAGCAGCAAATGCTACTCATTATAGGGATTTCGACAAAGCGAATTTATTCATAACAAAAGCCGAAGTGAGTAGGAGTACTATTATGAAAAAATTCAGACCCCGGGCTCGAGGACGTGGTTATCCTATAAAAAAAACCATGTGTCATATAACAATTGTACTAAATATAGTAAAGAAATCTAAATAACCTTTAGATCAACCTAAGATTTCGATTCCCAGTAAAAAAAAAAAATAGAATAGAAAAATATGGGACAAAAAATAAATCCACTCGGTTTCAGACTTGGTACAACCCAAAATCACCATTCCTTTTGGTTCGCACAACCAAAAAATTATTCTGAAGGTCTACAAGAAGATAAAAAAATACGGAATTGTATCAAGAACTATATACAAAAGAATAGGAAAAAAAGCTCGAATAGAAAAATAGAATCAGACGCAAGTTCCGAAGTAATTACACATATAGAAATTCAAAAAGAAATCGATACAATTCACGTTATAATCCATATTGGATTTCCCAATTTATTAAAGAAAAAAGGAGCAATCGAAGAATTAGAGAAAGATATCCAAAAGGAAGTGAATTCTGTAAATCAGAGACTTAATATTGCTATCGAAAAAGTTAAAGAACCTTATAGACAACCTAACATTCTTGCAGAATATATAGCTTTCCAATTAAAAAATAGAGTTTCATTCCGAAAGGCAATGAAAAAAGCCATTGACTTAACTAAAAAAGCAGATATAAAGGGCGTAAAAATAAAAATTGCGGGCCGTCTAGGAGGGAAAGAAATTGCACGTGCCGAATGCATCAAAAAGGGTAGACTTCCCCTCCAAACAATTCGCGCTAAAATTGATTATTGCTGCTATCCAATTCGAACTATCTATGGAGTATTAGGTGTAAAAATTTGGATATTCGTAGAAGAAGAATAACTAACCTAACCTTGTCTTCTCATTCTGGCCAGCGATGGAATAGAATAAAAAAGACAAAAGTCTTATTTTTCCAAAAACAAAAATCCCCAAAAAAGAAGAAATTATACCTCTTTCTATAAGATTTAATGAAAATTGATAAATCTTTGAATTTAATATAATTGCTATGCTTAGTGTGTGACTCGTTAGTTTTTTCTTTAGGGTCCAAAATAGAAATGAAAAAAAAAAATTGACCGAACCCTACTAAAAATAAAAAAAAAAAAAACTTAGTAATTATAGAAAATTAACTAATAACCAACCTATTGCTTCGTATTGTCGAGATCCTAACTAAGAAACAGTCACTATGTGAATAAATACATCTATCATAAATGAGTAGATCTATCATATAGTTGTAGCAACTGCATTTTTTTGTCTAAAAAAGAAACCAGATTCTAGGTTGTGAAAGAAAACTAAAGGGATGTGGATAAAAGGAGGGATGATAGATAGAAGGAAGAAGAATAAGAAAGAAAGATATAAGATTCCAATGTGTATGGTCTATGAATTACATCATAAAAGGCAATGTGATAAAGCATCAATATAATAAAATAAGAAAAATAAGAGAGAATTCAAAATCGTAATTTTGTGAAACAATAAATAAAAATTTAAAGCAATAATAAAGAGCAGCCCGGGTTAATAAAACTGAGAAAATGAACTCGGAAAGTTTAGAAGCTCCATTGCAGGATTCAAACCTAACCATTAAAGGAGAAGCTGTGGGAACGACAAAACCTATGACTGCATAGGATTGATTTTATTGAAAAGAATCCTAATACTTCATTGGGTGGGATGGCGGAACAAACCAAAAAAATTGCTTTATTTGGTAAGGTTATAAATTAACAAATAAGACAAGAAAGAGTAAATATTCGCCCGCGAAATCTTTATTGGATTAGAATAGTTTACTATGATCCCATAGGGCTAAAAATAAGGATATTAATATTACTTATAAAAAAAAGAGATTACATTATCTAAAAATATCGAATTTGAATATATTCCAGATCTTCTTTCTTTACTATATATTTTTCTATTTTAAGAAATTCAAAAAAAACCTATTCTATTATATATTGATGTGTATCTATCCGTAATATTTTGGAATATTATGAAATTCGAAAAATTTGCACGCTTTCTCATTTCATTCGCGAGGAGCTGGATGAGAAGAAACTCTCATGTCCAGTTTTGCAGTAGAGATGGAACTAAAAAAGAACCATCGACTATAACCCCAAAAGAACTAGATTTCGTAAACAACATAGAGGAAGAATGAAGGGAAAATCCTGCCGAGGCAATCGTATTTGTTTTGGTAGATATGCTCTTCAAGTACTTGAACCCGCTTGGATTACAGCGAGACAGATAGAAGCAGGACGAAGAGCAATGACACGATATGCACGTCGTGGTGGAAAACTATGGGTACGTATATTTCCCGACAAACCGGTTACACTAAGACCCACAGAAACACGTATGGGCTCAGGAAAGGGATCCCCCGAATATTGGGTAGCCGTTGTTAAACCAGGTCGAATACTTTATGAAATGAGCGGAGTATCTGAAACTGTAGCTAGAGCAGCTATCTCCATAGCTGCCAGTAAAATGCCCATACGAAGCCAATTTCTTAGATTAGAGATATAGAACCCCAAAAAGGAGTATTGAAGATAAAAAACACCAGTTTTTTCCTTCCGGAAAGACAATATTTCTTCCATTCCTTTGCAGTGAAATAACAAATTGAAATCCAAATAATATGATTCAACCTCAGACCCTTTTAAATGTAGCGGATAACAGTGGAGCTCGAAAATTGATGTGTATTCGAGTCATAGGAGCTGCTGGTAATCAGCGATATGCTCGTATTGGTGATATTATTGTTGCTGTAATCAAAGACGCAGTGCCCCAAATGCCTCTAGAAAGATCCGAAGTAATTCGAGCTGTAATTGTACGTACATGTAAAGAATTCAAATGTGAAGACGGTATAATAATACGCTATGATGACAATGCAGCAGTTATCATTGATCAAAAAGGAAATCCAAAAGGAACTCGAGTTTTTGGCGCGATTGCCGAGGAACTGAGAGAATTGAATTTTACTAAAATAGTTTCATTAGCTCCTGAAGTATTATAAATACTAGTAGACGAGATATAGATCAAAGAAAAAATTAGTAGATTGTGTTTTACGTATATGCTTTAAAATCCAAAATGAAAAGAAAAAGGAAAACATGTCGATTATCTCAAAATTAGGAGGAACCTAGAATTAGAGTCTTATGGGCAAGGACACTATTGCTGATTTACTAACCTCTATAAGAAACGCAGACATGAGTAAAAAAGGAACTGTTCGAGTAGTATCTACAAATATTACCGAAAACATTGTTAAAATACTTCTACGAGAGGGTTTTATTGAAAGTGTTCGGAAACATCAAGAAAGTAGCAGATATTTCTTGGTTTCAACTTTGCGACATCAAAAGAGAAAGAATAGAAAGGGAATATATAGAACTAGAACCTTTTTAAAGCGTATCAGCCGACCAGGCTTACGAATTTATGCTAACTATCAAGGAATTCCTAAAGTTTTGGGCGGAATGGGAATTGCTATTCTTTCTACTTCTCAAGGTATAATGACAGATCGAGAAGCTCGACTAAACAGAATTGGGGGAGAAATCTTATGTTATATATGGTAAAGACCTCGCCTATAGTACCCGAATTCTATCTCGAACTTCCTATTTTGAAAATCCAAATAGAAAAATAGGAGAAAAAAATATGACAGAAAAAAAAAATAGGAGAGAAAAAAAAAACCCGAGAGAAGCAAAAGTTACTTTCGAAGGTTTAGTTACGGAAGCCCTACCCAACGGAATGTTCCGAGTTCGCTTAGAGAATGACACCATCATCCTGGGCTATATTTCAGGAAAAATCCGGTCCAGTTCTATACGAATACTGATGGGGGATAGGGTAAAAATTGAAGTAAGTCGTTATGATTCAAGCAAGGGGCGTATAATTTATAGACTTCCCCATAAGGATTCGAAGCGTACCGAAGACTCGAAAGATACTGAAGATTTGAAGGATACCAAAGATTCAAAGGATTAGTTTTTTCTAAGAAAATAAATTCCAAATTTCGAAATTTAAGTCAAGAGGCTTATTTTTTCCCAAAGAGTAGATTCATCGTTTAAGAAAGGAATACCTAAATATGAAAATAAGAGCTTCCGTTCGTAAAATTTGTACAAAGTGTCGACTGATTCGTAGGCGTGGGCGAATTAGAGTCATTTGTTCCAATCCGAAGCATAAACAAAGACAGGGGTAATCTTTCGAAAAAGGAGCTTTCCTTTCTAAAAAGTAAAAAAAAAAAAGTACCCACAGAAATGTCCAAATTCCGAATCCAAAAATGAAAGTAAAGGATATATTTAACCCTGAAGCGGATATCTTTGTATCTTTTTTTCTTTTTGTTATTTCTAACTCATATTTATGAGATAATAAAATATGACAAAAGCTATACCAAAAATAGGTTCACGTAAGAAAGTGCGTATTGGTTTGCGTAGGAATGCCCGTTTTAGTTTACGGAAGAGTGCACGTAGAATAACAAAAGGGGTTATTCATGTTCAAGCCAGTTTCAACAATACCATTATAACTGTTACAGACCCGCAAGGTCGGGTGGTTTTCTGGTCCTCCGCAGGTACTTGTGGATTCAAAAGCTCAAGAAAAGCATCACCCTATGCCGGTCAAAGAACAGCAGTAGATGCTATTCGTACAGTGGGTTTGCAACGAGCAGAAGTTATGGTAAAAGGGGCTGGTAGCGGAAGAGATGCCGCATTACGAGCCATTGCTAAAAGTGGTGTACGGTTAAGTTGTATACGCGATGTAACACCTATGCCGCATAATGGATGTCGACCTCCTAAAAAAAGACGTTTGTAAAAGAATTAAACCGCTTTCAAGAGAAATAAACGATTCAATGATCAAATAAATACTAGTCTATTATGGTTCGAGAGGAGGTAACAGGATCCACCCAAACACTAAAGTGGAAGTGTGTTGAATCAAGAGTAGATAGTAAGCGTCTTTATTATGGTCGTTTCATTCTGTCCCCACTTAGAAAAGGTCAAGCGGATACTGTCGGTATTGCCTTGCGAAGAGCTTTACTTGGAGAAATAGAAGGAACATGTATCACACGCGCAAAATTTTGGAACGTGCCACACGAATATTCTACAATAGTAGGTATTGAAGAATCCATACAAGAAATTTTACTCAATTTGAAAGAAATTGTATTGAGAAGTAATCTTTATGGAGTTAGAGACGCATCAATTTGCATCAAAGGTCCTAGATACATAACCGCTCAAGATATAATCTTACCGCCTTCCGTAGAAATCGTTGATACGACACAACCTATAGCTAACTTGAGAGACCCCATTGATTTCTGTATTGAGTTACAGATCAAGAGAGATCGCGGATATCATACGGAACTCAGAAAGAACTCTCAAGATGGAAGTTATCCTATAGATGCTGTATCCATGCCTGTTCGAAATGTGAATTATAGTATTTTTTCTTGTGGGAATGGAAATGAAAAACACGAGATACTTTTTCTCGAAATATGGACGAATGGAAGTTTAACCCCTAAAGAAGCGCTTTATGAAGCTTCTCGTAATTTGATTGATTTATTTCTCCCTTTTCTACACGCAGAGGAAGAAGGCGCTAGTTTCGAAGAAAATCAAACCAGGTTTACTCCACCCCTTTTAGCCTTTCAAAAAAGATTCACTAATCTAAAGAAAAACAAAAAAGGAATTCCATTGAATTGTATTTTTATTGATCAATTAGAATTGCCTTCTAGAACGTATAATTGTCTCAAAAGGGCCAATATACATACACTATTGGACCTTTTGAGTAAGACTGAAGAAGATCTTATGAGAATTGACAGCTTTCGTATGGAAGATGGAAAACTTATATGGGCCACTCTAGAGAAGCATCTCCCAATTGATTTACCTAAGAACAAGTTCTCGCTTTAAATCCATTACAATTTTTTCCTCTTTTTCTTTTTCGAGTTAGAATAAAAAGAAAACAATTTTGCATCTTTAGCACAATCTTGATTTTCGCGAAATGGATCATAATAAAATAGATTTTAGGTATCTAGGGAAG